GCTCCCCAAGGATCCATCCTCGCATGAATTGTTAAGGATCCAATAAGTCCAACATTAATTCCCTCAGATGTGTCAATTGGACAACTACGACCATAGTGACTAGGATGGATATCTCGTATCCTAAAACTAGCAGTTCGCCCTGTTAGTCCTCCCGGACCTAAATAACTCAATTTTCTCCCATGAACTATTTGTGTCAATGGATTAGTTCGATCTAAAACTTGAGATAAGGGATGTAAACCAAAAAAAGATTCATAAGTGGTTGTTAATGGAGTTGACGTTACCAAATTCTGAGGAGTTGGTCTCAATTTATGCCGAATTGCTCCACATATAGTTCCTCTAACCACATTTTCTAACCGAACCATAGATAATCCGAATTGATCTTGTAAAAGATCCGCTACCGAACGAATGCGCTTATTTTTCAAATGATTCATATCGTCGAGTGCACCCATCCGAAATTTTAGTCCAATCAACTGATCAGTGGCGGCCAATATATCTCGTGGTACCAAAAATGTAGTGTTCGGGGGTAGATCAAGGTTCAGTCTTCGATTCATATTTCGTCGACCAATCCTTCCTAATTCACATCTTTGTTGAAAGAACTTCTTTTGTAATTCCTTACATAAGAATTCAGAAAATACTGGCTCCCCACCTACGCAAGCAAATTGTTGATAAAACTCCAAAATGGCATTTTCTTTTGATCCTATTTTGATTCTCTCCTTATGGTTCAAAAAAGACAAAACAATTTCAGAATAATAAACATTGTCTAGAATTTCTCTTAGATTCAAACCCATAGCTGATGATAGAACTAGAATAGAGATTTTTTGTTTCCTACTCACGCGAGCCCATATCCTTGCTTTTCTATCAATCTCTAATTGTGATCTTCCTCCCCAATCTGATATTATCGTGCCGGTATAGACCGCAATTCCGTTATGGTCCAATTCTGACTGGTAATAAATACCGGGACTTTGCAGTATTTGATTGATCACAATTCTATATATTCCATTTACTATAGAAGTTCCTAGGGAATTCATTAGAGGAATGTTTCCAATCAATATAGTTTGTTCTTGCATATCCCTACTAGTTTTCCAAATTAATCCCGCGGATACATATAATTCAGAAGAATATGTGAGTGATTCATACACAGCATTTCGTTCTTTTATCAATGGTTCTACCAATTGATAGCTTTCAACAAATAATTGAAATTCAATTTCATGATCGGTATCTTCAATTTTTGGAAACTTAAAAAGTTCTTCTGTCAAACCCTGATCAATGAACCTAGAAAATCCCTCAACTTGTATTTGATTAAATCCAGGTATTGTAGACATTGGCTTATTTTCGGCCCCGAGTTTCAATTCCCATTTTTACAAAAATCCCATTCAAAACTCTTCGGTGAATTAGATCGAAGATCTAGCACTCATGGAACTTCTATTCTGGTTACTGAATCGCATGAAATTTGAATCAACTTCAAAATGGGAATGAAATTATCAACTACGTATATGAGCGAAGGCAAATTTTGGACTTCAATTTGAAGTTGCAACAGATCCAAAGGAATTGATAAAACAACTTTAGAACCAGAATTATGTTACTTTAAGTATAGTACTAAGCTAATCAAGTTCCTGGTGTTTTGGAGCGAATAGGAAAACAAAGAGAAAATCATTAAAATAATATCATTATTATGATATTAAATGAGAATGAGAAAACTCAAAAGATTGGGTATTTGGAAGATAAAGACACCAAAATAAGATAGAAGGCATTTTCATTTTATTAGTACTGACCGCTTTCCCTTAGGTTAGGAATTTCGTTGTTCAAAAAAAGAAATATTTGTACTTTACTTCTTTTTTATTTTTGAGTAGACTACGAAATAGGTGCATTTCTTAAATCAACACGTACGCAAATAGCTATAATATCCACTATTTCGGGTTATATTTGCGACAGCTCTGTTCTGGGGTTCTATTAAAAGATAATTTCTATTCACTGCAAAATTAATGTAAGTCAAGGAGCCTAATTGCCTATTGCCAACATCTCGAAATAATAGACCATTTATGTTCGGGGATTTACATATATCATATGCTTTGGTATAATGTCCGAAGGTTTTTTTTTTTTTTTTATTGAAAAAAAAATACTGATGAGTTCTGGCTCAACTTGGGTTTTATTATGTCATAAGTCAAACCCAATTGGAGAGTCCAATATCAGAATTCTTCATGACTTCGAAGTGCCTAGTCAATAGTTAATGGTTCAAATTGGTCGGTCGACAATCCACATTGTTTTTTTCACTCTATTTCACTCTAAAAGTGAAAAAATTTTTTTAGCATTGTGTATTTTCAGATACAATCAATAGAAAGGTCGATCAAGTCGAATAAAAAAAAAATAAGTGGGTTTTAGGATTAAGGAAAACAGGAGAACAAATAAGAATTCAATAGTCCGCATCTGTATCCGTTTTGGATCATTTGGGCGGCATGGCCGAGTGGTAAGGCGGGGGACTGCAAATCCTTTTTCCCCAGTTCAAATCCGGGTGTCGCCTAATCAACAAAAAACGAAAAATCAGGTCTTCTGTTGTTCTGATAGAACTCGCAAAATTGGTGCCTGGTAGAAGAAGAGTAAAAAACAGGTGAGACTTTGATTCTAAGCCCGGCATGGTTTTATAGTTTTAGTAAAGTTAACCCTCGTTCGGATTGGGATTCAAGGCAATATTCTATTGTATAGGAGCTATGAACACTGTCCAATTTCCTTCTTTTTTTAGTTGCGGGTCAACAAAAAAAAATAAGCTCTATTATTCGTATTCCTACATGATCCCATTCCCTTGGAATGTTAATTAATCATAGATTTAATCTTTGCCAATTCCAAACCATAGTGGTTTATTGTATTGGTTTCGCATTTGTGTTCGGTCCGAATCGACTTTGACTCTTCACCATTGATTCCACTATTATTACTGAGAAGAATTCCTTCGTATTTTTTTTTAGAGATAGGGGACATAATTCACATGGATATAGTAAGTCTTGCTTGGGCTGCTTTAATGGTAGTCTTTACATTTTCTCTTTCACTCGTAGTGTGGGGAAGAAGTGGGCTCTAGAAATGCTACGAATTGATTGAGTAATTGATTGAGTTGACGAATCAAACCATATCAAATGTTTTTGAGATCGCCCTCCTTTTCACTATTTATTCCAACTAATCGTATGATCTGAATCATACGCTTTCAATCAAAGAGATCTCTCAATCAACGGAATGGACGCTTACGGTTTTTTTTATAGATGAATACTGCGGAAGATCGGAATTTTTTTGACTATTCAACGAAGGCGTTTTGGGAAGTGTAGACGCGCTTTCTATAAGAAATGATATAGAACACTTGTGGTTATCAAACGAGAGACTATGAAAGAATACGACCCGGCCCGGGGTGGGGGTGAGTCGCGTATTGGGAAATTCCCGCTTGCTTTCTAATTTTCGAAAGGAGATTGGCCTTTATTGACTTATTTCATATCTTGGACCTTCTAAATCGTTGAGGTTTGCGCTTGATTACCCCAGAATGCTAAGATAAGAATTTTGGCTGATCGGACCAAATAGAAATAGATGTATCAAATTGGGTGATCTGTCTATTATTTAGATATAGGGAATTAATATACTATACACCTTATATGAAGAAAATCTTAGAATAGAATCTATATAAAGTTAATCATAAAGTTAATCCTTTATTTATAATTTATTTTGATTCGACTTTATAGTCTAGACGACCAGATAGATAGTATGATAGAACTATTCTTTCTACCATACTATCTATCTCGTAAAATACCGCCGAGTTGCCCATTTTATTTAAGTTAAGCCGTGAAATGAAATGGAATCCTGTTCATTTCACTTACAATTTCGTACATTTTTGATAAGAACTCAGAAGGAAAGTTTCATTCAAATTGATTTGAAAATGAATCAATCATTTTGACTGACTGTTTTTACGTAAATGATAAGTAGAAACGCGGTAGGAACTAGAATGAATAGTGCAGTAGCAATAAATGCAAGAATATTTACTTCCATAATCTCAGCGGTTTTTTATTTCGCAATAACTCGGGATGTAATCCCTTAGAGATTCGTTTGAAAATTCAATTAATTAATATTAATTTAAATTAATATTAATTAATTCTTTATCGATATCCATAGTCTTGAATAGGATAAATATCAGGAATTAGAATATCCTAGTCCTAGCTATCAAATAAATTCGTCGTCGCGACTTTAATAGTATAACATAGGAAGTTCTTTTATCCATATACCGTTTTGATTCCGTACCCAATCAATCCAAAATTTCTTTATCTTGATTTAGTATTGAAATTTCATTTTTCAATACATTTCCTTTTTTTCTCTAACCTCTTTATTTTAATTTGGGTTTTTTAGTTCGGATTTAAGAAACAAAATAGAAAAATATCAAAGAAAAAAGAAATACCGAACCTTTTTTACTTTGGAAATGAAAGTATGATCCGGCACCTTTTTTTTTACTTTTTACAAGGTCCTGTAACCAAAAAGTGAAAAACGAAGTCGTGTATTTCGTGGGTATTCGATCCGTCGGGACTGGCGGGGCTCGAACCCGCAGCTTCCGCCTTGACAGGGCGGTACTCTAACCAATTGAACTACAATCCCAGGGAAATAGGAGATCTATCCGATTTTCTCTTCGTCTCTTCTTTTCGTCATATTAGTCGATTTTATTATATTTTTATTTGATTATATATTATTGATAGTAGAGTATTGGGAATTTCTTAAGGACAAGTGGAGGTTCTATTCTCGCATGGTAGATTGGCCAATTATTAGTATTTTATTGTTATTGGGCCGAGCTGGATTTGAACCAGCGTAGACATATTGCCAACGAATTTACAGTCCGTCCCCATTGACCGCTCGGGCATCGACCCAGGAAGAATACACTTTCGGCTTATTGGTAATCCCTGATCAACTTCCTTTCGTAGTACCCTACCCCCAGGGGAATTCGAATCCCCGCTTCCTCCTTGAAAGAGAGATGTCCTAAACCACTA